CTCGAAATCTCTTCTTCGCTTCGGTTCTACTGATATAACTCGCAGAATTCTTCCCCGGTAGAAGCAGAGGAAACAGGCTGTTAAGACTTTTTTGTTTGATTCTAAGCATGTGGTCTGAATCTTTTCTAAACAAAAAGATTGTGAATCCTCGTTCGCATCTCGAATTCAAGGAAATAGTAAAATATACTGGTACAGGGGCTCTCAAGACTTCATGACTCCCTTCTATTACTAAGGGAGTGTCTAATGACTGGATCTTGAATCAGATTGTAGAGCCTGATATGAAATCAGATTCAATTAATAGTTTTGGAAAGGGGTGGAAGTTGCTTTATATACGACGGACTCGCCAGAATCTCTGAGTGCTCGGGTATTATTAGATTGGATGGATAATTTTCTTTTATAGAAAAGGGGCAAAAAGAAAGAATTTCTTTTCGGCAACCCCTAGTCAAGCCCCCTGTTTCACAGCGATAATCGCGAAGGGGGGTACCGGATTAGATCAAATGGAGAAATAGAGGTCTGTAATAGATAGTGATTTCTCTTTTTTAGAGATTTCTCCCTTTACTGTTTTTACTTACGATGGTCAACAAAACAAAAAAACAGGCCTTATTATTCCTACATGTTCCCATTCCCGTGGGATGTTACTACGTATTTTGCTTGTGTTTAATCTTTCCCAATTCGAAATCATAATCGATTTATTGGATTGGTTTCTCAATAGTGTTCGGTCAGAATCCCGTTTTGACTCTGTGCCATTGATTCCACTATTATTAGTGAGGAATATATTATTAGTGAGGAATAATGGAATAATTCCTTCGTATTTATAGAGATAGGGGACATAATTCACATGGATATAGTAAGTCTCGCTTGGGCTGCTTTAATGGTAGTCTTTACATTTTCCCTTTCACTCGTAGTGTGGGGAAGAAGTGGGCTCTAGAAGTACTACTAATTGAGTTGAGGAATCAAACCGTATCAATTGTTTTATAGATTGTTCTGCAACGCGTTTTGAACTATTTTAAATAACTATCTATGAATTTCAAATCCCATTGGACTCCAATGGAGTAATTTATGATATGAATCATACTCTTTCAATCAAAGAGATATTTTAGTGATTCCCGTGTTTGTATTTCGAAAAGAAAAGGATTCAGAGAATTGGAAATTTATTCCAACCTAAAATTCTTCCGAAATTTCAATCAATGGAATGAGTTCTTACTATCTTTATAGATGGATACTGAGGAAAACTGGACTTTTTTTTATTTCGTTCCCTCTTTACTGTTCAAAGAAGAAGTCGTTTTGTTAAGTGTATACGCACTTTCTATGAGAAATGATATAGAGATCATGGTTGTCTAACGAGAGACAATAAGATCTTGGCTGGGCCGAGTCACATATTGGGCATTTACGGCTTGGTTTCTAATTTAAGAAAGGCGCTTTAGGCTTTATCGACTTATTTACGGTTCGGGCGTTAAAAATAGGTGAGGTTTCCTCTTCCTTATTAGTAAAAGGAAAGGGATTAGAATCTTAAGATAAGAATTATTTCAGATTGATCGGAACAAATAGATCTAGCAAATTGGGTGGTATGTCAATTCCATACAATATATGGAATTAATATACACATATATGAAGAGAATATTGTAGATTGATCTATAGAAACTCAAGCCTTTATCTTTATTCTGGATTACAACTTTATAGACTAAGAGATAGATAGTAAGAAAAAAAGATGCATCTATTTCTTTCTTACTATCTATCTCTTAGAATTATAGTCCGCTCATTTCATTTAAGTTAAGACGCGAAATTGGAATCCTTTTCATTTGACTTCGTCAATTTTTGATAAGAACTCAGAAGGAAAGTTTCATTCAAAGGAATTAATCATTTTGACTGACTGTTTTTACATAAATGATAAGTAGAAAGGCGGTAGGAATTAGAATGAATAGCGCAGTAGCAATAAATGCAAGAATATTTACTTCCATAATCTCATCGGTTTTTTTACTTCGCAATAACTCGGGATTTAATCCCCTAGAGATGATAAATCTTTCGTCTGTAAATTCAATGAATGAATTAGCTCTCGATAATCTTGAATCGGATCAATATCATGAATAACAATATCTGATCTATGAAATCAACTCGTCGTCGAGACTTGAATAGTATAACATAGGAAGTTCTTTTATCCATACCGAATCCAAATTTAGATTCCTGACCCAATCAATCCAAAATGCCTTTATTTAGAATCCCTTTCTTTGTTTTTTCGATAACCTACCTTGCGTCTTCCTTGTACAATCATCTGATGAAGGATCATCAGATTGCCTTTCCACTTCGATTAGTCACATAGTTACAAACCTAAACACAGAATACAAGCGAAATGAAAAAAAAAGTTAAGTTAGAAACTCCCTTTTTACTGTGATTTTTTGGAAGACAAAGAGGTTTGATAAAGATGAGGCCGGTAAAGTAAAAAAGATCTACTATTCATCAAATTCAATATTTTAGGATTTGGGATTTCTTCGATGGGCCTTAA